CTCCATCTATATACAATTTTCTTATCATTTCTTCTCTTTCTTTTGGTTTCATATAAGAAAATCTTATACATATCATAAATATAAGAATTATATACATCTGAAACCTAACGTATAAAAAAGTTTTATCAGTAATGTTCAGGAACAAGGGATTAGATGAAAATCTCATCTATTGATTCATTGTACATATCTATTTTATTTTAGCATTTAGTTCGGAATTCTGTGTAAAATAAATACAAATGATCTTGAACTACAACATCTGACCATATACACATATGTATTACAATCCATAGGAAAGGAGGATTTTCAATGCGAGATATAAAAACATATCTCTCCGTAGCACCTGTGCTAAGTACTCTATGGTTTGGGTCTTTAGCAGGCCTATTGATAGAGATTAATCGTTTATTCCCGGATGCCTTGTCATTCCCATTTTTTTGATTCTAGTTATTGATATGTGAAGAAATGAATAAAATTAGAGATACAATTCTACATGACTCAAATTTCAATTTCCTCCCTCCTTTTTCAGTTCTTTCATTTCAGTTCTTTAGCTTTAGAATAGGGAGAAAAAAAAGTGTATGGAACCTCAACAAAAATGTGATAGATCGAGGATCGAATTTAATTTGGAAGACCTAAAATTAAAATGTGGATCCAGTCTAGGGAGGGTTCCGCTAAATCATAGCATAGAAAGAAGATACTTAAATTAAATAAAAATAATAATTTAGTGGATTTAGGATAGGAACAATTGATAGTTAGAAAGAAATTGTATTTCTTAATTATTACTTCATAAAATTATTATTTTATTACTCTATATCTATATATCTATAAAATATAAAAGTAAAATTTTTACTTAATCTTAATTACATTAATATTAATTATTAATTTAATAAATAAGAATTTCATGATAATTGCAACGAAATTTTTAGAAAATTCTATTTCTAGTTAGTCACTTTTATTTCATTTATTTTTGTTTTCTTCTTCTTCAGCTCAGATCGAAAATATAAGAGTTAAGCCGATACAAAATTTAAAGGGGGTTTATGGCTAAGGGTAAGGATGTAAGAGTTATAGTTATTTTAGAATGTACCAGTTGTGCCCGAAATGATGTCAATAAGGAATCGCCGGGTATTTCTAGATATATTACTCAAAAGAATCGACACAATACGCCTGGTCGATTAGAATTGAGAAAATTTTGTCGCTATTGTCACAAGCATACGATTCATGGGGAAATCAAGAAATAGATTGAACGGAATACATATGTGTTCTTTTCAAGTCAAATCAAAGAAGAAAAAGAGCTTAACATATATTTCATTTTCATTTTTAATATAGAATATGAATAATGTGTATACATTATGCATACAAATCAAAGCCTATTTTGGTAGGATCTGAAGTAAATAAAATAAAGAAATAGAATTTTAGAGATAAGGAATAAACCATGGATAAATCCAAGCAATCTTTTCGTAAATCCAAGCAATCTTTTCGCAAATCCAAACGATCTTTTCGTAGGCGTTTGCCCCAAATTAGATCGGGGGATCGAATCGATTATAGAAACATGAGTTTAATTAGTCGATTTATTAGTGAACAAGGAAAAATATTATCTAGACGAGTGAATAGATTGACTTTGAAACAACAACGATTAATTACTATTGCTATAAAACAAGCCCGTATTTTATCTTTGTTACCCTTTCTTAATAATGAGAGACTATTTAAGAATAAGAAATCGGAGTCGATCCCCCGAACTAGAACTACTCGTCCTAGAAAAAAAAAAATAGACATACTCCTCAATTGACTACAAACTCCAATTGTAACTCAAACTCAGATGTGTTTTTTGTTCGAAAAGGCCTAGAATCTAGAAGAAGAAGAGTGGGCTCCAGTGTTAAAAGAAAAAAAAATGGGAATTTTTTTTTTTGAAACATGTTCGTTTATTCCTATTACTTATCTTTTTTTTTTTAAGTTATTTTTATTCTATCTTCCCGGAGAAGTCACTCCGGGGAATTCTGTTTCGTTTCAATCATTCCTTTACTGTACATGACTTTATAATCTACTTTAATTTGAATTTGATTTGATGATCTTGTTGGAAATCATGTAAAGACAATTCTTATTTGATATAGCTATTTGTGCAGGTATTTTACGATTAAGAAGCAATTGCTTCTTGTACAGATTATGTATTAGTCTACTATAACTATACAATACCCATTTTTCACGAGTTATTGCATTTATCCGAGTGATCCACAAACGACGAAAATCCCTCTTTTGCCTGCCTCTATCTCGATGAGAGGAAGCCAAAGCTCTAATTTTTTGTTGAGTAATCGTTCGAATAAGGCTCGAATGAGCCCCTCTAAAGGTTGATGCAAAAAAACGAATTTTTGTTCGACGTCTACGAGCTATATATCCCCGTCTAACTCTGGTCATTGAATCAAATTAAACCTTAATGAATAACTAATTGATTTCTATTCTTTCAGCCATCCTTTTACCCCCCCCTGGTCGATGAATAACAAAACGGATTATTCCGATATATAAAATATGAATTCGAATGGCTTTTGCTACTATAACCTTCCTTACCACCATTTTTTATTCCTTTCAGGCATTTCACCTGAAAATAAAAAATTCTAATGATACTAAAGTGGGTTCCTTCGTTTCTATGGTTATTTCTTAAACGGCGAGGTCCTCTCTATACACCGGAGCCTCTTCTTTCATTTAATCAAATGGTATTGTGAACTTGTATAGTTCACACTTTTTGGCTCTACCCATCAATTATCAATTATAGAGTAATAGCTCTTTTCACAATAAGAGCTATCTATACAGTAACGGCATTTAATTAGGAAAGTTGGCTAGGTAGCTGACCCTCTTAGTCCGTTCTTTTAACAATGGGAGCATAATCTTTTTGCTTCTTATGATACTATTTCCGCCGCTTAATGGATAACTATTTGCTACCAATGGGGAATTGCTTTTCATCTCAAATTTAGGTGATTGGATTTACACCAATGGAAACCATAAATTCCATACACAATATACAATATAGATATATGAAAAATCCTTTCCATTTACCCTATTCATTGGTGCTGTTCAGTAATACTGGAAAAATTTTCTCATTTGTATTTGTTCGAACTCATGATCTGAACGAGTCGCACATACACCCTAGTACATGTTCCTCGACGCTGAGGACATTCTCTAAGAGCGGGAGATTTCGTAACATTTCTTATTGGCTGTCTTGCATTTCTAATAAGTTGTTTAATAGTTGGCATGTTGTATATATATATATACGTTGTATATATAATTAGAAATTAGAATGGAATGGGTTGGTTTAGATCGATCTTAACCTGAAAATGAATCTGATAATTTATGATTATCAATTTTTTCTATTCAATATAGAATCACAGAAAATTCAATTACGGTTTGAAATAGATTCACAATAAAAAATCCTCGAAATCCTCAGGATCCGCCCCTACAAGATCAACAATGCCATGAGCTTGGGCTTCTGTTGCTGACATAAAAATATCTCTTTCCATGTCTTGGGCTACAACCCAAAGAGGCATACCTGTTCTTTGTACATAAACCTTTGTTAGGGTTTCGCGAAGTTTCACTATCTGTCTCGTTTCCCTGAAAAAGTCCCCTGATCTTCCGTCATAAAAAGAACTAGCAGGTTGATGAATCATAATCCTAACCTAATGTTATTGATATAATGGGTTCTTCTATCTCGCATGATTGGGCTAAATTAAAGGATAAAAAAAGAAAAAGAAGAAAATGGAATTGAACAACCGTACAGGCATTTCTATGTTGCATACGGCTCTGCAATGGAATTTACTTTATTCTATTCTATCGAAGAAATAGAATTTATCTGATTCAGATCGTTGAATTATCCATTTACCACTCTTCCTTTCGTAGAAGTAAAAAATACTATGATGGTTCTGTTGCTTTATATAGATATCTTATCTATGATTTAGCAATCCCAAAGTTCCCTTCTGATACGATCAAATAAGGAAAATTTATTTTTTTTTCGTACTCTTTCATAAGATAATATCAAAAAGAGACTTATGGTGTGGAAGAAAAAAAGTTTGTGACGCTGAAATGTACTCCCGACACATCAAATTAACAAATCGGAAATACCCTTTGTTTCATACTACTATCTCGATACAAAATCTCATGTTATGAAAAAACATAAAATAATGATGGTTTGTTTAGATCGAACTTGAAGTGCCATGCTATTATTACTTATTATTCATATTCAATACGGCGAAGGCATAGTGTTTCTTTTTTTTTTCAAATAAAAACTCATTGGCGCCAAGCGTGAGGGAATGCTAGACGTTTGGTAATTTCTCCTCCGACCAAGATGAAAGATGCCATTGAAGCAGCTATTCCCATGCATATTGTATGCACGTTGGGTGTCACAAATTGCATAGTATCAAAAATAGCTATTCCTGATATTACCCATCCGCCGGGAGAGTTTATAAATAAATAAAGATCCCTAGTCTGATCTTCTATACTGAGATATACCATGAGACCAACAATAGTATTCGAGATCTCTTCCTTGACCTCTTGTCCTAAAAAAAGTAATCTTTCTCGATAAAGTCGGTTGATTAGGACAAAATCCTATCCTTTAGTCCTTTAGGAGCCGTACACGCACCTTTGGATGCATACGGTTCAAAATAAAAATGAAATGGAGAAAAAAGAATCAATGTGTCGATTCTTGTTCTATTTCTTTTTTCTTTAATAGGTTTTTCTAAAAAAAAAACCTTCCACTTTTCAAAAAACATGAGATGTGTTCTCGATTCCTTACCTATAAAAAAAAGAATTTATTGAACTTATTGAAATTGAACTAATCTCTCTCATTGATGTATTATTTCATCGATATTCAAATCACGATGCAATTTTCTTGTTCCTGAATGGGCCTCCTTTTCAATTCTTTTAGGTTCATGTTCTACTCCGGGAAAAGATCTGTCCGAATTTTATTTGCACATATAGGGCAAATAATCTCAGTACCATTTCTTTTTTTTTTCAATTCGTTTCATTCATGTCTTTTCCAAACTCAATTATTTGATGTATTCATCATGCTATTCTGTTGGTTATTGGTTGGACGTTTGAAATCACTCTTATAGTAACTCATCTTACTTATAGTAACTTATATAGTAAGGATAAGAATCTTTTATAATACAAGTAATAATCATACATATATTACCAATTTGGTATTTTCTGAACGGAGCCTGGATACTTTATTTTTTTTTCCAAGTGAACCATAAATCCTCCTAATTGATAATATGGATCCCAAAATGAAAATATAAATAAATGAATCTAATTGCACTTCACGCTCCGAATGATTGATGCTTCCCTCAATACAATATTTCTTGGGCGAAACAGAGGATATCTCGATCGGGGGAGAAAACGGGTAAATTCCATATGACTCAATATGTCTGACAAGTCGCACTATAACTCAACCCAAGTTGCATCTTCCTCTCCGGGATTCCGAAAAGGTACTTTTGGAACACCAACGGGCATTAATTTAAAGACAAAATGGAGTACTATACTTCGCGTTAATATGGAAACGTAACAATGGCTTTATCATCTTTATCCCTTTTTTCTCTTTATTGTATTTTAAGATTTTTATACTATAGATTGAAAGGTTTATAGAGTAAGACAGAATGAATAAAGAAAGAGAAAATTTAACTAACGTATCAATCGTTGGAATGATAAACAAGTATCTATGTATTTGTTTCCCGAAAGTAGGAGTAATCCTCCCATTGCGTATTGGTACTTATCGGGTATAGAATAGATCCGCTTCTCTTTGTTCTTACGAACAGAATTGTTCCCTTATTTTCAATGGAACGGAATAAATATTAACCTTTTCTCATGCAGAATCTACTGAAAAGTTAGATACATAGTATAGTTTTTTCCAATTCCAATGCGATAAAATAAAGTGACATAGTGTCTAGTTTCTTTTTTTGATAAAGGGGTATTTCCATGGGTTTGCCTTGGTATCGTGTTCATACTGTCGTATTGAATGATCCTGGTCGATTACTTTCGGTTCATATAATGCATACAGCCCTAGTTGCTGGTTGGGCCGGTTCGATGGCTTTATACGAATTAGCGGTTTTTGATCCCTCTGACCCCGCTCTTGATCCAATGTGGAGACAAGGTATGTTCGTTATACCCTTCATGACTCGTTTAGGAATAACCAATTCGTGGGGCGGTTGGAGTATTTCAGGGGGAACTATAACGAATCCAGGTATTTGGAGTTATGAAGGTGTGGCAGGGGCACATATTGTGTTTTCTGGTTTGTGCTTCTTGGCAGCTATCTGGCATTGGGTGTATTGGGACCTAGAAATATTCTGTGACGAACGTACGGGCAAACCTTCTTTGGATTTGCCTAAGATTTTTGGAATTCATTTATTTCTCTCAGGGTTGGCTTGCTTTGGTTTTGGCGCATTTCATGTAACAGGTTTGTATGGTCCTGGAATATGGGTGTCCGATCCTTATGGACTAACCGGAAAAGTACAACCTGTAAGTCCAGCATGGGGCGCGGAAGGCTTTGATCCTTTTGTTCCCGGAGGAATTGCCTCTCATCATATTGCAGCGGGTACCTTGGGCATATTAGCGGGCTTATTCCATCTTAGTGTCCGTCCGCCTCAACGTCTATACAAAGGATTGCGTATGGGCAATATTGAAACTGTACTTTCCAGTAGTATCGCTGCTGTTTTTTTTGCAGCTTTCGTTGTTGCTGGAACTATGTGGTATGGTTCAGCAACAACTCCAATCGAATTATTTGGTCCCACTCGTTATCAGTGGGATCAAGGATACTTTCAGCAAGAAATATACCGAAGAGTTAGCGCCGGACTAGACGAAAATCTAAGTTTATCGGAAGCTTGGTCTAAAATTCCCGAAAAATTAGCTTTTTATGATTACATTGGTAATAATCCGGCAAAAGGGGGATTATTCAGAGCAGGGTCAATGGATAACGGGGATGGAATAGCTGTTGGATGGTTAGGGCACCCTGTCTTTAGAGATAAAGAAGGGCGCGAGCTTTTTGTACGTCGTATGCCTACTTTTTTTGAAACATTTCCGGTGGTTTTGGTGGATGGAGACGGAATTGTGAGAGCCGATGTTCCTTTTAGGAGAGCAGAATCAAAGTATAGTGTTGAACAAGTAGGTGTAACTGTTGAGTTCTATGGTGGCGAACTCAATGGAGTCAGTTATAGTGATCCTGTAACTGTTAAAAAATATGCTAGACGTGCCCAATTAGGTGAAATTTTTGAATTAGATCGGGCTACTCTGAAATCTGATGGCGTTTTTCGTAGCAGTCCAAGAGGTTGGTTCACTTTTGGTCATGCTACGTTTGCTTTGCTATTTTTTTTCGGACACATTTGGCATGGCGCTAGAACCTTGTTCAGAGATGTTTTTGCTGGTATTGATCCAGATTTGGATGCTCAAGTGGAATTTGGAGCATTCCAAAAAATAGGAGATCCAACTACAAGGAGACAAGTAGTCTGATACAAGATTGCTCTGGTATCTTTCGCC